CTGGACAACGAGTAGGATGGAGCCTTGACTTTTTATTATATTAGTAAAGCGTGCCATATATATTGAGGGAAGGGAAAAAGGGGTGTCTTTTCCTCGCCCGATGGTAGAGGTCGATCCCATATCACCTTCGGTGCCTCCTTGTGGTCTTTCTCTTTAGCTTTTCCTCGGCCGTTAGAGCTCGTTGATAGGCCACTTTCCACATCCGATGCATTGAGATCTCATCTTGGATTTCTAAAATCAAGCCCTATCAAGCAAGCAAGGGATTCTTCGTCGGATTCGTTCAAGCCATTGCGAATAAACAATTGGTAGAACTCCGCAACTTTCTTGTTTGTTAGGAGTAGGGGCTTTCTTGTACGCTTCTCTTCTCTCCCCCTATCCTTTAAATAAAGCGAAGTGGAACCTTTGGAACAAGCTTTGGGTCTAATCGGAGGGTAGCAATTTATCCCGCAACCTCGATCGCATCTTGTCTCATGTACTTCCCTTTGCCTCTCCGCTCACGCCTTGCTTGGACTTGATCCCACCAAATTGAGGCATGACCCGTGCTCAGGAATTTCACCTTCGCACACCTCGGATAGTTCTTTCCAATCAAAGAACTTCTCCACGCGACTTAGCCAATCAATAAAGTCCTCGGGATGCAATCGGCCATGGAAATCGGGAACGTCCACTTTGATCCCATGATCTCCTTTATCTCGAAGCCCTTATAAGGCCCAGATCAAGCGCTTCCTTATCATTAAAGAAATTGGCTGGAACTTCTTTGAATAGTTCTTTGATCATGTGATCGGATCTAGTCGATCCGATTTGAATCGGAGGTCTTGAACTCGAGTTTGTGAGAGACTCTTTCCGCCACCCTAGCTCTTTCATTTTAGCCCTTTTATTTCCCTAAAAAGAAGACCCGGCTTCTTTTTCTCTCTTTTTACGAATCCGGCAAGCGAAAATCCTGTCTTCTCTTGAGTGATTGCTTGAGTTAAGCCTTCTTGACTAGTTTTTAGTCCCGATTTGAAGTCCTTGGATGATCTTTCGGGTCTTAGTACAATGGATTCCATAGGCTTTTCCCGTGCTCTTCCGAAAGAAGCATCTGGAAATTACTTGTCATGGGCTTATGCGATGAAGAATGATTTTATCGGGAAAAAATCTTGTGCTTGCTTATGTGGATGGGTTGCTTCAATTTCCCAAGACTAGAGAAGGGGATTTTCCTACAAAAGATGAAAAGTGCTTAGCTTCAAATGAGATGACTTGTGTACTTCCTTTGAGCCCCATATACACCATCACCTCTTTTGCGACTGCTAAAGATATTTGGGATTACATAAGTCTTATTCTCAGGGTGGATGATTCTCCATCTTTCCATCAGTTGCAACATGAAGAACATGCCTTAGCTTATGGGAAAAAAAAAGAAAGAAAAGAAGTGTGCTATACTATTTATTATTACCGAAGGCTTAGGCTTCTATGGGACCAGCTGAACATGAGGGACCCCTTTCAAAGATAGGGGCACCGATTCTAAAGGCTCTTGTCGGGAAGAGTTTCATATAACATAGGATAGCCTTATAGAGTATAAAGGGGCTCTCTAAGTTTTTGATGGGCTTGAGGCCCGAGTTCGAGAATGTTATATCCCCAATTCAACATCGAGTTCCTCCACCAGACATTGAGAGAGCAGTTGCTGATGTGAGATCCGAGGAGACTCGACTTTCTCCCCTTTACTGGGTTGGGTGCTGGGGGTCGATCTTATATTACGCAGGGTGCTTCAGATCAGGTTCTTGCGGCTGAACATGCTTCGGGACATCGACCCTATGGTCAGAATCTGAAATCTGGAAGCTCCGCTGGTGCATCAGGCCAACGAGACATGTCCAAGATCATATGCCATGCAAGAAGCAAGCCGGGTCACATGATTGCAGACTCTCGCAAGCGGCAGAGTGCAAACTCTCGTCGACAGTCGGGCACAGCTCATCTTGCTGCTCTCCCAGAGACGCCTACTGAATCGGAAACTTCCCACCTTACTCCATAGGGCCTCTGCTGCATTACCTCTATGATCTTAAGAGCACTCCCACGCCCGACACAGATAGTTTTACCCCACGACAGCGGAAGCAGATTCAGAGGTTGAATCCGTCTTGTCATATCTCTTCCTCCTCTGTTCCAGGTATTTGCTCGCTCCCCCTTACGCTTACAACATAGGGGGCTGCTTACTTTCTTCGGGTGCATCGAAGAATATGACTGGTGATTCTTCACTTCTTTCTTCTCTTCGTTCTCCATCTAAGTTCCTTATTGTTTAAACTGCAAACTCCGAACAATTCCTTCTAGCCAGTCTTGGTACTCTCTCTCGTTATCATCGAATTTTTTATTTAAGCTCTCTTTAATCTTATCGCTCTCTCAGTGAATCTTCTTTCGGGCTTGAAAAAAAAATGCTTATATTAACTTCTCTCCTACCTCCCTCCTGTCTTGTACAGGATCATGCGAGAGGCCCTATGGAGTAAGGTAAGGGAACTGGGAAGGACCCTAGAGCTGGCAAGCTCTCTTTTTTGGAGAAACTTCCTTTACCTCAGTCTTTTGCCTTTTCTGCTGTGGCATCGTAGATTAGGACATGTCCGCAGCCCAAGGCTTAGTTTATTTCTACTGGAATGTTGGGGTCTGTACCTAACATTGAGATTTCTACTTGTATGGGTTGCAAGCTGGGAAAAGACTCTTCCCTTCCTTTATTAAAGAGGCTCTTTCTACTTCTCCTTTTGATCTTGTGTCCTAAGCCCATCCTGCCCCGCTGTTATCGAAAGGAGGATCATCCGTATATGTTATTTTTGACAGAACAATGAAAAAATTGACTAAAATCAAGGTTTTCCGCTCTGGGTGAATATATCTCCGCGGCCTTCCGAACTCTGCTTGCTTCAACTCACTTCACTTACAAAGCGCTTTCCCAACGATCCTGCCCCCCACTCCTCAGCAGAATGGAGTTGCCGAGCGGAAGCATCGCCATATATTGGAGACAGCTCGCTCTCTCTTGCTCTCAGCTTCTGTCCCTAGTCCATTTTGGGCTGAAGCTGTCTGTTCTGACTGCCGTATTTTTTTTGAACCGAATACCTTCCTCTGTCATCTCTGGTTTGTCTCTTTTTGAGAGAAGATTTTCTACCCCGCCTGACTATGAAGAGCTTCGAGTCTATCGGGGGAGGATGTGGCCCCCGCAGCGCAGCTTCGTCTAGAGCCGGGCGTCCAGCCGTGTAGGAAGACTCACCCTAGCCACTATAGCGACCCCACCCCCAACTCTAGCTGAGAAGCAAGCCCCCTCCATCCACCTCCCCTTTTCCGTGTGCCCAAAAGCCCGCCCGGTTTATGAGCCCCCTTCCGATTCCCTCACCCAATCTCATGAGAAGCAAGCCCAGCGGGCCCTGGCTTAACCTGTCCCCAGACAGCCAGCCCTCACCAGGCTGCTGGCATTGCTAAATGCTCCGCCACGAAGCAAGCTCTCCCGAATACGACAGATGCGGAAGTGGCTAAAGAAGTCGGAGGAATAAAGTAGTTTGGCAATTGTATGCACGAGGGTACATTACATTATTAGTATTCTGAGAATTGGCAACATTGACGGAAAGGGGAAGAAACGGGGGTAGGAATACACTTATTTAGGTGTAGCTATACTAAAGTAAGTAGTCGGCCTAACCGTCGGTTCCCGTAACCAAGTTTCTCTTTCTCGCTCCTTATGTACTCTTTCTTACTTAATCCATACTTTTTCACTTTTTCTGAAGTGTGGGGCAAAGGGGGCGCCGGCCCCCTCTACTTCTACTTCTAACTAAAGGCGAACAGCCGGCATTGCAAGAAAATAGAGAGCCACCGCCCGTTTGAGTCGTTGCGAGCCGGAAAGCGTACCGGCAGTTTGAGTCGCGAAAGGGCCGCTTGCTTTATTATTATAATAATATAATAATATATATAGATAGAGAAAGAAAGGAAATAGCTTTTTTTATCCAATTGTTCATTCCTGGGAAGAGGAAGAAGCGGATAGAGCAAAGGCCCCCCTTTCCGTCCGCTCTTCCCGAAGTGAGCGAATTGCATGTAGAGATCCGTAGGGGCTTATAGTTTAATTGGTTGAAACGTACCGCACATAATGGTTATATTGTAGGTTCAAGCCCTACTAAGCCTACCACCCCCTTCTATTCACCCGATACAAGGCAGTCGAAGTCCCCACCACCCTGTAGATCTCAATCTAGCGACGGCACCTGGAACCACACAGCTGCCGCTGCCCTCGGGCACGCCTCCTACGCCTACCACTCACCTACGCTCTTGCAGCATGCCCCCTTCGGGAAATACGGCTTTCGTAATACGCGAAGCAGCTGAGCGATAGCTCTCTTCGATCGCTATATTCTTGCGATATCGAAGGCGTGGTTCATCCTCTAAGGGAGAGTAGATGCGAAGGTTCGGATCGAAGATCTTCGCGAGACGGCCCAAGCGAAGACCGGCACTCGAAGGCTTGAGGAGCTGCCCGCAAAAGGGAAAGCCGTGGAGACGGCAGACTCGCCAGTCAGGCACAGCGTGAGGCTGACTACAGCAGACCGGGAGGTTACAATTCCTGTTTTCCCGTTTGTTTCAATTTCCGGGAGTGAATGTAAGGAGTGCAGACCGTGGATCAGGTGTGAACATTCAACCAAAGGCGTCTTGGGGATCGGCACTAAGCATTGTGGCCATCACAGTTCAAGCTACGTATGGCTGGCGTACAACCTACGGGCTTCTTAGCCAAAAGAAAAAAAAAAAAGGATGCTGGTACCTTTAGTCCAATCTTAGACAAAGAGCAAGGAGGATATGAAGCACTGCTGGGCAGACCCTGGCTCCAACCAGGGCATGACTGGGCTAATAAAAAAAAAGTCTCAAGCAGGTTTTTAGTCATTGAAGGAGGGACGTAGCTCGCTCTATGCCAGTTCGGTTGTTAGCTCGGGTTCAAATCATTGGTCAGGTAAAGGTTTTCTTTTCCTCAGCTCGACATGAACAAAGATAGTGGGTAGGCTGAATTAGTTAGGCTTCTATCTGCTTCTATCCTCCAGGTAAAGCGGATGAAGAGAAAAGAAATGGATTTTATTGTATTGAAGTGAAGAGGTGGTTTATTTATCAATGAACACTGCCTTTTCCTCTCCTTATTAGGAGAAAGCAAGCTACCTTCGTACCCTTGAATTAATACCCGGTCCGCACCGGATAGATAATTCCTTACGGGATAACATCTGATTGAATCCCTTCTGAATGCCTGCCTCTCATGAATCCCCTCCTTAATCCCGAGGGAATAAAACTATCCCAAAGAATAGAACTGGGATGGGCATTGACAAATCTGTCTTGACTGGCTGTCATCCGGCTGGACGAGAAGAAGACCATGACACTAGTTTTCATTACCTCAATAACGGAGAAAGTTCCACTTGGTCCGAGAAAGCAGGAATTTCAATGAAAATCTGTGGGTGATTCGGGGAGAGCCAGCAACGAGATATGACGTGTGCGCAGTGCCCATGTTGACAAGTCCCCGAAACTCATGTATCTTCACACAAAGTTACGAGTAAGCTAAGGTCTCCTTTCATTGTTGCTGATATGGAGACAATTACACCTGAAGGTTATCATGTTCCTTACGCAGCTGGTTTCGTAGCGGTTCAGCCTGGTGAAGATATAGCTGAAAACCTTTTAATCGAAACATATTTCAGTGAAGATTACAGAGTGGTATCACCTGAATTTAAAGGAGTAATCGAATGTTGTTCGACTTTCTAGAGCGTTTAGCTGTGGTGTCTTCTGAGAAACATATTAGAACTGTTTACTTTCATAACTTCTCACGATTCGATGGTCTTCTAATATTAAAATATTTAACTAAGGGGAATGTTTTCACCTCCAAACCTCTTATGAGGAACCATAGGCTTTACGATTTAACAGTGTATCGGGAAAAGAAACAGGTGTATCGTCTACGAGATTCTATAACTCTTCTACCTGGTAGTCTGTCTACATTGGCTACGACTTTATGTCCTGAATTAGGTTCAAAAGGCTCCGTCCAACATGAGACACTCCTAGTGGGTGATCTGATTCATCAGAAAGAACAATTGTTGGATTACCTGAAACAGGATATTCGCCTATTAGGTGGAGTTATGCTGAAGGCTCAAGAGATTTATTGGACTCAATTCCAAGTGGATATCGAGGATTGTATGACATTGTCGGCGCTTGCTATGAAAATTTTTAGAACTAATTATTACGATCCAAATAGTTTTCCTATACATATACCAAGTAGGAACGAAGATACATTCATTCGGCGGGGGTACTATGGAGGTCATGCTGATACGTATAAGCCATATGGGGAAAATTTATTCTACTACGACGTCAACTCCTTATATCCATATATCATGAAAACATATCCTATGCCGGGTGGTGTACCTGTCTGGGATGCTAAATTGGAAAACCGGGAATTGTCCGACTTGTATGGATTTATTGAAGCATATGTTGTGTGTCCTGAAACTATTACTCGACCGTTCTTACCTTATAGAGGGGATAAAAACCCTACTTTACTATTCCCAACTGGGAAATTCGTAGGTGTGTATTTTAGCGATGAATTGATTTTTGCGCGTAACTTGGGTTACAAGATTTATCCAATAAGGGGCTACTTGTTTGAGAAGAAGCCTAGTCCTTTCGTCAGCTTTGTGTCATCCCTTTACGAGAAAAGACAAAAAGCTAAGAAAACTGGTAAAGATGCTATGGCATATGGTTACAAGATTCTAATGAACTCGCTGTACGGTAGATTTGGTATAAATCCTGTCTGTACAATAACAGAGATATGCAATAAAAATAGATATGAAAATCTGGTAGAGTATGCATCTAATTTTATCATGGGGGACAAGCTGAGCGAGGAATACTATATCGTAAGTTACGTTAGCAATAAAGGAAACGTTGAGGACCCTGACTGGAATCCTCCTACGATAGGGGCTGTTCAATTATCCGCAGCTATTACTGCTTGTTCTCGTATTCATATGTACAAATACATTTCCAGAGAAGACTGTTACTACACTGATACTGACTCAGCTATTCTAGGAAGCCCTCTTCCTGAAGAAGAAGTCTCTTCCACTGAATTGGGTAAGTTAAAGCTAGAACACTTTGTAAAGACTGGTATCTTCTTAGCACCTAAGAGTTATACCTTATTAACTGAATGTCATGGTGATATTGTTAAGCACAAGGGTCCTGCTAAAGATAAGGTCAATGTTGAATGGTTTATGGGGCAATACGCCGATACGTCTCTAACAGAGAAGATAACCTTGCAGTCTTTCTTTAAAATTGATTGGCATACCCTAAACATAGCCAAAAAGGAATTCCAATTCCAACTTGGATCAAAAGTGGCTACAAAAAGGGAACCAGTCTATGATGATAAGAATGTTTGGGTAGACACACTTCCAAAGAATGTAATAGACTTCGCTGGTCATGAAAGCACTATTATCAAATATGAATTGATGCTCCAGCAGAAGCTCTTTGAGGAGAAAGAGAATATATATTATACTTATATTGATAGTCTGATGTCTGAACTTGCTAAAAAGGATGATGAGATTCAATCAAAGGATGAAGAGATTCAATCATTGTCTGCTGCTAAGCCTTCTGAGGTGCCAGTGAAGCACACTCTTACTGAGGAAGTAGAACCACCTACTCAGGACAAGAAGGTTAATAAACCAAAGGGAAAGAAGGCCAATGCAAAGAAGCAGCCTAATTCTAAGAAGAAAAAGAGTAAAAAGAAAAAGAGTAAGAAGTCATAGGCTAGAAAAAGAAGCTAACCACGAAATTGGATAACGATGAGTCTTATAGGCGATACATCAATGTCATTTTTCACTCGTGAGCATATATCCGTTGTATGGGATACCATTCATTACCCTCACTTACGAGATAAGTATAGATTTGAAACTAATGGGATTTTATATAATGTGTTGTTGAAAGTTCCAGCATTGACAAGGTTCAAAGAAAGGGTCTCAGTATTTTATTATTATGTACTATTATATGCATGTTACTAGTATTATTGTAGTTTATATTTGATTAATTACTTCTATTATATGTTTTTATTCTAGATAAGATTTAATAAATCTTCACCCCAGGTTTAGACATCTTATCCGGAGAAAGCCCTCGGCATTACACGAATACGCAAAGGTCGCTCATTCACTTCCATCCGGTGGAATTTTTCGAGACTGGGAAGTCATTCCGGGCATGAAAGCATTCTATCACACGGTTTACTTTGTTTACTTTAATGAGTTAGCATGCGAAGGTATAGGTCTGGAAGAAGTCTTGTATTAGTCCTTTAATAGAGTCCCTATTCTTTAATATGCGCTTTCCTTCCATCCACCTACACTGGGCTTATCCTAAATAAGGGGCCACCCTTTAACATCAGATCTTGTCATCCGGGCAAGCAGCTTTCATTTTTTTGAATATAATGGTAGGGCTTTCATGGTATTGGTTGGGGTAAGGGGTAAGGAGTCTCGCCCGCTAAATAACGGTAAGGGACTGGGACGTGTTTCCTACCACGGGGATGGCCCATCCTGAGACTTATGGTGATGTGTTCTATGTTCTGGTCTCAGCCCGGGTCCTTGTACGCTGAAGCTGTCAAGTCCGTACGAGGATACCGTTTCAGGAGGGCAATTTCCTATTCGTGTCGCCCTCTTCCTCGCGTTCCTTGTGTCTATCTTTTCTGAAAGGCGGGTCCTCCTAGTGGGCTCGTCGCCACTAGGCAGTCATCTTTGATCCTGATCGGCCGACCTTTCCGATCCCGAAACAAACATAGTTCCGCTCTCTTTCTTTTTTCGGTCATTCAGATGAAAAATTCCGTGAGACTATAGATGCCGCCTGCTCTTTCCGTTCCTTCTCCTTCGGAGTGGAGCACTCCGGTTTGTTCCTTTATAATAAATAAAAGCTTGGTACGTGTTCTGAGCGAGCCTTCACGTGACGTGAACGGTACCTATGAAGTGGAATCCGTCTGTCTTGTCTTCCACCTCATAAGGGAGTTGCGTTCTGAGGGACTCAAAATATCCACTGCTATTGTCAAGCTTGGACATACTTTACACTGACCCAATTGAGACCGTGGCCACACCTTGATAAAACAGTGATGATGTGGTCAACCCTGGATACGTGGCTCTTCGATGGGGGAAGGACCACGCTAGTCGGTCGTCTGAGTGTGTGGTGTGTAGTGGGTGCGTCTTAGTGTCTTCTTACTACGAAAAATCAATGAGAAAATATATGATTCTCGTTCTCGAAACTCCACTCTTTTTCTCTTTCAAACTAGGAGGATTGGCATTTGGAAAAGAGGTGATCTATCTCTTTCCTTGGTTGTAGTGGAACTTTGGTTTTCTTTAGCGAGGAACCGTTTCACTCGGCGGACAGTCGAATGATCAAAGCTAAAAGCTTTAGGCATCTTTTGAGCATGTTCAGCTTCAAAAATTCCTGGAGTCCTACGGCATTCTCACAGAAGGAAAACATGGCTAGTAGAAAACTATTTTGTTATTGTAGAAAGCGATCAGTTCTTCCGATCTTGTTCGGGCTTGGAAAGGTTTCCTTTATCAATTCCAGAAGTGGAGGAGCCTACTATGTAGAAGAAGCTGTAGAAGAGCACCACCACGGTTCAGGTCCCGACACATGGGGGATTAATTCAGCTGCAAGGATCGTGAATCAAGGGAAGGGAAGAATGAGACCAGAATTTGGAAGTCACCCCCGACCGAGACCTATATGGCAACCTAACCTAGTACGTCATAATTGAGAAAGGGAACACCCCCCAGAGCCAGAACACAGGCGCCGACCTCTCCGCCACCAGCACAAGTGAATAAGAGAAGATCACGTCTCCAAAGGTGGCGGTATCACCGTCTACAGGTCGAGTCACGAGATCTAAAGTGCAAATACTCGACGCCGTGAATCAAGAAATCCGGGTGATAGACGAAGGCGTTGGTCCATCGGTGCCTTAGGTGCAATCATCTGCGCCAGTGTATAAAAAGAAATTCAAAAAATTGACAGTAGCGAGGAGAGCTTATGTATGGACAAAAAATGAGGATTCCGG